ATGGCTTTTTACTAATGAATCGATATTCAAAATCATTCCATTCAGGATATTTTTTTCTATTAAAGCGTCGGATTTCTAAATTCTCATAGGGACCCCCTGGAATTCCTTCTAGAGCTTGTTGAATAATTTTTATGGATTCGGCCATTTCACCGATTCGTATTAAATAACGAGCTAATGAATCTCCTTCTTTTTGCCATTGGACTTCCCAATCAAATTCGTCGTAACACTCATAATGATCAACTTTACGAAGATCCCATTCTATTCCCGAAGCTCGTAGCATTGGCCCTGATAAACCCCAATTTAGTGCTTCTTCTCCACCAATAATGCCTACGTTCTCAACTCGTTCTAAAAAAATAGGATTTCGGGTAATAAGCTTTTGGTATTCAGTAAGCCCTATTAAAAAATAATCACAAAAATCTAAACATTTATCTATCCATCCATAAGGTAGATCGGCAGCTACTCCTCCAATACGAAAAAAATTATGCATCATTCTCATACCGGTAGCAGCTTCAAATAAATCATATATCAATTCTCTTTCTCTGAAAATATAGAAGAAAGGGGTCTGCGCGCCAATATCCGCCATAAAAGGGCCGAGCCATAACAAATGAGAAGCTATACGACTTAATTCCAACATAATCACTCGGATATAGCTAGCTCTTTTAGGTACTTGAATATTTCCCAACTGTTCCGGTCCGTTTACAGTGATTGCTTCTGTGAACATAGTAGCTAAATAATCCCAACGTGTCACATAAGGAAGATATTGTATAATGGTTCGGTTTTCCGCAATTTTTTCCATACCCCTGTGTAAATAACCCACTATTGGTTCACAGTCAATAACATCTTCACCGTCTAAAGTAACGATGAGTCGGAGAACGCCATGCATTGATGGATGGTGAGGGCCCATATTGACTATCATGAGGTCTTTTCTGGAAGTTGGTACAGTCATAGGTTTTTACCCGATTCATTCTTTAACACGAATTCATTTTTCCATGAATTGCTGAAAACAAAAAGAAGTTCATCAAAATTCAAGATCTAATAAATCAAATAATTCAAAACGACTCTTCAAATTAGCGTGTTTTTAGTTCTCGAATGTTCAATTGACTTATTAATTCTTTATAACGTACTACATTTTTATTTGACAAATAAGCCAGTAGTCGTTGGCGTTTTCCCAGAATTTTTCGTAGTCCTCTCTGAGATGAATAGTCTTTTTTGTGCAATTCCAAATGTGAAGTAAGTCTTCGTATCTTATTGGTAAAACAGAATACTTGAAATTCAACAGACCCTCTGTTTTCTTCTTTTTTTTCATCCGAAATAACGGATATGAATGAATTTTTTTTCATAAATTCTTAACCTTCCTTACCTTTTTATTTTTACAAAATATGAAATTTTACCGATCAGTAATAATAATGCCAGCTATTTTAATCTGGTATACACAATAACGTCACAATACCTTATTGATTCATTTTATCAAAGAAACTTAATAAAGAAAATTATGTTGAGTAATTTCTGGATATAATTGATACGTCATCGAATTAGTATCATGTATCGGAATTGAATGTACGACAAGACGTGTGGACCTCTATTTATCTACCAAATAAATAGGGAATCCATAAGACAAATGCATCATAAACGCATTTTTAATTGTGGATACATATGTATTCTTAATATACTAAAACGACTCCCGTTATTAGTATCAAACCAATAACGATTCATACAAGCTAAATCTTCTAATCGATAATTGGGCCAAAGAAAGAATTTGAATTTTCTAAATGTATTTTTATCTCGATCAAAATCTTTATTTTCATCAAAAAGTTGACTACAGTTTTTTACCCGATTCCCTATTGGGTTTGGATTCACACCATTATTATTCCCTGAATTCAAACAAATTAGAATTCTCAATTCTCTACGACGCCTCGGCGATAAAATATTTTCAGGAGCAACCAAATCAAAATTGTTTTTGTCTCTTTCACCCAATTTTTTTTTATCAACATTTTCACTGTATCTTTTTTGATTATTTTGGTCTTTACTCTTATGAACCAATGAAAGACCTATGGTTTGATACAGAAGAAATCGGCCATCGCCTTTTATAGACAGACGAATCGGTTCAATAATCAATATCCCTTTTTCTACCAAGTTTTGAACAGTAAGATCTTTCCGACCCAATAGTATATTCATATCCATTTCTCTTCTTTCTATAGAGGATATGGTAATTGCTGTTGGATCTATCAATCTAAGCACGAGACAATATATTTTGATATTATCGAGCACTTTTTGAGTCAAACACTCAGGCCATTTCAATTGAAAAAGCAAATATCTTTTCAGTAATAAAGAAATTCCCGTTTCTGTACCATTCTTGGATCGTTTTTTCTTTTGAGGTTTTTTCATATCTGATCTTATATAATCTTCTTCAATATCTTTTTGTCGATTTAAGAGAACAGATTCAGAGTTTTCTTGAACATATGATCCAAGATCTTCTTTACTTACGAGTTCATTTTCGTCTTGATTCCCATTCTCTAATTCAAATCCAAGATCTTCTTTACTTACGAGTTCGTTTTCGTCTTGATTCCCATTCTCTAATTCAAATCCAAGATCTTCTTTACTTATGAGTTCATTTTCGTCTTGATTCCCATTCTCTAATTCAAAAGATTTTTTTTCATTTAATGGTATAAAAGAATTTTTTTTTTTCTTTCTATTGATATTTTTATTTTCACTAAAATTTTCACTTACATTATAATTTGAAAAAAGAAGATTAATTGGTATAATCCAAGGTTTCAGTTTATATGCATTATAAAATAATAAAAATTCGGAGAAAAACCAAAATTCCAGATTTGATATGGGATGTCTTAGTATTTCTTCGTTCATTCCCATCCAATCAAAAAGGTTTTTTTTTTGATGGGATCCCTTGATTTCTTGATAAATTGTGCTATAAAAAACACTTTTATTATCAATTTGATCAAGAATTTTATAATTCTTAGATTTAGTTTTAGTATTTTCATTCATGCTAGTACTGATATCGACCCAGGCCTCAATGTCGACTTTTTTTCTAAGACAAAAATGGAGCATTTTCAAATCAAAATATTTTCTATCTGTATTTTTCTCTATATCCTTAATATTCTTTATTCCTAAATTATTAGTGATAGGAATATTACACCATATGTCAATTAATTCGTCTTTATTTATGTTGTAATTATAAGCATAAGAAAATTCATCGTTCTTATCTTCATAATAAAAAAAATTATATGATAAAACATCATATCTATAGTTTTTTTTTAAATTATCTTTTTGATCTGGCAAGACCGATAAATGGTTTTCAGAATTATTTGTATTTTTGGAATTAATTAATTGTTCTTTTTGATCTGAATTGCTTTTGTTTTTTTGAAAATTGCTATTTTCAACCTCACAATGTTCAGTTACTCTATTTCGCCATTTTTTTGGTACTAATCGAGACCATTTTATCTGAGGTAAATCGTATTGATAATTACTTTTCAATTTTAACCAGTTTTTCCATTGGTTTATTTCAGAATTCGTAAGTTTTTTAGTCTTTAGCTTGGAATGAGCTATTCCTTGGGTTCCAAAATAATCTTTTATTTCATTTTTAAGAAATAAAGATATTCCACGATACTGAAGGACAGATCTTAACTTAGATAAGTTAAGAATTTTTGCTTGGGATAATTTATAAAATACGTAGGCTTGTGACAAAAAAGAAAAATCAGAACTAATTTTTGAATTCTTAGTAAGATTACTATTACTAAGAAAAGGCAAAAATTGGTTTTTTATAGTCGAAAGAAACTGAATTATATTTTTATTTTGTTTATTAATCCTTTCAGGATTTTTTTCATTATTGTAAATGGATTTATCAATCCAAATTTTTGTTGATTCAAGAAAAAGTTGTGTATTAATTCTAGGAATATTAATGATATATAGAAATATATCTACGTATATCCTTTCTCTAAAAAATTTCAAAATATAATTGGATTTTTGGATTAATCGAGCATTTCTTCTTTTTAATATTTGACCAATACTTTTTGGCGATTTGAATTTCGTAGTACCATAACGTGTTTGCTTAGGACTAATATTTATTTTGATATTGTCTTTTGAAATTTTTTCTATTTGATTTTTGATTATCCTTGTTCTATTAGCTAAATCTTTCATTTTTTGTTCTGTCATTGAAGAATTTGTCCAATTTAGGAATCGGGTTTGAATGGATGATTCGATAATCATATGCCTATTGATTATCGAATCTTTTTCTTTTTTTCTTTCACTAAATTCGTCTCTCAATCCAAATACTAGAATTGGATTTACGGTTGACATTTTTTTTTTTAAACCTAGAAGGATTTCAATAATCCCATTTTTTCTTTCATTTTCTAAGTTTCGAAATTTTCGAATTTTTTTGGCGAGTTCTTTAAAAATAGGTTGAAAAAAAGAAGGGACTTCTCGGGGAGGACCAAAAGGAAGGTCAGTTTCCATTCCCAAAACTGTTAAAAAACAAAAATTATCTGTTTTAATTTGTTCGTTTTTTTTTATTATATCTAGACGAGAAAGTCGTATCATAGATCTGTGCCAAGGTTTTAGACGGAAAGGAAATAATATCTTTATCTGAATACCATCTGTTAACCAGTTTTTAGGAAATTCGGTTTCGGATAATTGAACACCATTATAGGTACATTTAACATGCATTTCGATATCCCACTCGTTGAAATCTTCAGACCACTCAGGAGGTTGGAATAATAATATACGGCCTATATTTTTTGCTATTATCAATAAAGGCAATACAATATATTTTCGAAGAATTGACTGAGTTACTAACATGAAACCCCTTATTACTTGAGCAAATGGAATGCTATCCCAGGTTTCGGATATTTCTATTCGTGCTTTTTCGTTTTTTGCTTCTTCCCTTCTTTTGGATTCTTTTTTTATCTCTTCTGCCTTTAATTCTTCTTCTTTAGAATCAGAAATATGAAATTCTGCATTTTTTCCCATAAAATTTTTTAAAATTCGTT